TAGTTAATCATTGGCGGAATTTATTGATGTGGAGGAATCAAATAACGAATTTCACTCATCAAATAATGAATCAAATAATGAACTTCACTCATCAAATAATTAACTTAGCTATGCATACATTATCCACTATGGATAGCTCGGTTATATTAAGTTGTTTGTTGATTTGTGTTGTACTTTTCATTTTGCATAGATTCACAAACAAATAAATAAACAAAAAAATAAAAAAGTATAGAATATAAAAATAAACTATGACACGTTCACTAAAAAAAAATCCTTTTGTAGCGAATCATTTGTTAAGAAAAATAAAGAAGCTTAATACAAAAGCAGAAAAAGAAATAATAATAACTTGGTCCAGAACATCTACCATTATACCCACAATGATTGGCCATACCATTGCTATCCATAATGGAAAAGAGCATTTACCTATTTATATAACAGATCGTATGGTAGGCCACAAATTGGGAGAATTTTCACCTACTCTAAACTTCCGAGGACATACAAAAAATGATAATAGATCTCGTCGTTAACATTAATAATAATAATAAAATAAGATGAAAATCATTACATTATGAAAATCATTTAATTTATTTTATATATTTAAATTTATATAATATTTTAAATAATATTTTAAATATAATTTGAATTTATATATAAATTCAAATTATATTATATATATATAAATTTATATAATTAATAAATTAAATAAATGTTTATTCATTTTTTAGTGAAAATGTGAAAATAAAATTTTATGATAAAGAAGAACCAATATACAGAAGTATAATCTTTTGGTTAAAAAATTTCATGTCTGTTCACAACACAAAGCACGAATAGTAATTGATGAGATTTGTGCATAAAGAAAAGGTTGTATGTCTTGAACTTATACTTTTTTGAGTTGAATATCTTATTCGATTTTTTTGATTGGTTTATTTTGCAATAGCAAATGCTAGTCACAATATAAATTTCAATGAATTAAGTCAATGAGTTAGAAAGATATATTTTTAGAAAAAAAATACACAAATAAGACATATCATTTTTTGTATAGTAGTGGGGAATTATGGGACAAAAAATAAATCCGCTTGGTTTCAGACTTGGTACAACTCAAAGTCATGATTCTCTTTGGTTTGCACAACCAACAAATTATTCCGAGAATCTACAAGAAGATAAAAAAATACGAGATTGTATCAAAAATTATATACAAAAAAATATAAGAGTATCCTCTGGTATTGAAGGAATTGGACGGATAAAGATTCAAAAAAGAATCGATCTGATTCACGTTATAATTTATATGGGATTTCCAAAGTTATTAATGGAAGATAAGCCTCGAAGAATCGAAGAATTACAGACGAATATGCAAAAAAAACTGAATTGTGTGAACCGAAAACTTAATATTGCTATTACAAGAATTGCAAATGCTTATAAACACCCTAATATTCTTGCAGAATTTATAGCCGAACAATTAAAGAATAGAGTTTCGTTTCGTAAAGCAATGAAAAAAGCTATTGAATTAACTGAACAAGCAGGTACAAAAGGAGTTCAAGTACAAATTGCAGGACGTATCGACGGAAAAGAAATTGCACGTGTCGAATGGATAAGAGAAGGTAGGGTTCCCCTACAAACCATTCGAGCTAAAATTGATTATTGTTCCTATACAGTTCGAACTATTTATGGGATATTAGGGATCAAAGTTTGGATATTTCTAAACAAAGAATAACAAACTTTTTCTTATCTTTAACATTTCTTAACATTTCATGTTTCTATAAAACAAAAAATTACAAATTATTCCATTTTTTTTTTCCAAAAAAAATGATAAATTTTATAAGATTAAATTGAATAAAAAATTCAATTAATAATTTAATATTGATGCTATGCTTAGTGTGCGACTCGTTAGTTTTTTAGAGTGGTTAAAATAAAAAAAAAAAAGAAACCGACTCGTAGTATTAATTACGTAGTATGAATTAATTAAAAAAAACTAATAACCAACTCATCGCTTCGGATTATCTAGATCTAAAGAACTAGTCAAAACAAAAAATCTAAATAAAGATATGATATATTGGTGATATAATTATAGCAACTCAAATATTGTATAAATAAAAAAAAAGGTATAAAAAAAGAAAGAAAAATGAATCTGTCTGATTATGAGTTGTAAAGCAATAAGAATATACAGATAAATGAAGGGGTGAAAGAAAGAGAGAAAAAATATATGATATAGAATTCTAATATGTAAAGGTCTATGGGTCATCTCATAAAAGGTAGTGTAATAAAGCATCAATATGAATTAATCCATATATAAATGAATATATTCTTAACACAAACCAATCAAGAGCTCTGAATCAATAAAAACTGAGAAAGTTGATTCAAGAAAAAGGAAAATAAATCGTATTTAAATAAAATCTTATTATTATTAGGGAATTAGAGAGGCTCCATTGTAGAATTCAGACCTAACCATTAATCGAGAAGCGATGGGAACGACGAAACCTGCGAATATCTAAGATTTTTTTTAAACAAATCTTAATTATTTATTAGGTGGGATGGCGGAACAAACCAAAAAGGAATCCATTTATTTTAGAAGAGTTGTGTCCTACATTACATCTGAATTTGATAATAAAGAGTAAATATTCGCCCGCGAAAATTTTATTGAAATTTTTTTATTTTTGCCAACCCGATATGATCTGATATGATAATAAAAAAAGAAAAAAAAATATTCGTTAGAACCTTATAAGATAACAAAACAACATTATCTAATCTAGGTATATACAGATAGCAAAAATTGTCTATAACTATAAGAATACATATTTAGTTATCTATCAAAACAAGATATACAAATTTCTAATAGACCAATAGATTCTATGAAATCTCATAAAATCCCGCGATTCTATTATTCATTAAACATATGTATCTTAGTGTATATTATTCGGTTAAATCGATTTATATATATTTGAATCGCTTCATTCGCGAGGAGCCGTATGAGATGAAAAATCTCATGTACGGTTCTGTAATAGAGATGGAATTGAGAAACAACCATCAACTATAACCCCAAAAGAACCAGATTTCGTAAACAACATAGAGGAAGAATGAAAGGAATATCCTATCGGGGTAATCATATTTGCTTCGGAAGATATGCGCTTCAAGCACTTGAGCCCGCTTGGATCACATCTAGACAAATAGAAGCAGGACGGCGAGCAATGTCACGAAATGTCCGCCGAGGTGGACAAATATGGGTACGCATATTTCCAGACAAACCGGTTACAGTAAGACCTACCGAAACGCGTATGGGTTCGGGAAAAGGATCTCCCGAATATTGGGTAGCTGTCGTTAAACCTGGGAAAATACTTTATGAGATGGGCGGGGTCTCAGAAAATATAGCCAGAAAGGCTATTTCAATAGCAGCCTCCAAAATGCCTATACGAACTCAATTCATTATTTCGGGATAATAATTAGAACCAAAGGAAAGAGGTCTTTAGGATGAAAACAAAAAAATGCAATTGTGGGTTCTTTATTTTTGAACACAGAATATTTTTTTTACTTCCATTTTTGGACTGAAAGAACAAAAAAATGATATGATTCAACCTCAAACCTATTTGAATGTAGCTGATAACAGTGGAGCCCGCAAATTGATGTGTATTCGAATCCTAGGAGCTAGTAATCGACGATATGCTTATATTGGTGACATTGTTGTTGCTGTAATCAAGGAAGCAGTACCAAATACGACCTTAGAAAGATCAGAAGTGATCAGAGCTGTAATTGTACGTACTTGTAAAGAACTCAAACGTAGCAACGGTATAATAATTCAGTATGATGATAATGCTGCAGTTGTCATTGATAAAGAAGGAAACCCAAAAGGAACTCGAATCTTTTGTGCAATCGCCCGGGAATTGAGACAGTTAAATTTTACTAAAATAGTTTCATTAGCACCCGAGGTATTATAAGACTATAAGACAAAACCGTGATATGGATATTTTTTTTTAATAAATTTAATAAAATAGATAAATTAATATATTATATCTCACACATATCCCTTTTCCTTTTGTAGTCATTATTGTAGTCATTATTATAAGTATTAGAAATAGCATATTATTATCTATTTCATAGATATATTGGATAATCTAAATAAAAAAATCGAAAAAGGAGCATGTTGATTATATCGAAAGTAAGGGGCAACAATCATTTTCGTTTATCATGAGTAAGGACACCATCGCTGACATAATAACCTATATACGAAATGCTGACATGAATAGAAAAGGAATGGTTCAAATACCATTTACTAACATCACCGAAAACACTGTGAAAATACTCTTACGAGAGGGTTTTGTTGAAAACGTCAGAAAACATAGGGAAAGCGACAAATATTATTTAGTTTTAACTCTACGGTATAGAAGAAATAGGAAAGGATCATATAAAACTTTTTTAAATTTAAAACGGATCAGTACACCGGGTCTACGAATATATTCTAATTATCAACAAATACCGAGAATTTTAGGAGGCATGGGGATTGTAATTCTTTCAACTTCTAGAGGTATAATGACAGATCGAGAAGCTCGATTAGAAAAAATCGGCGGAGAAGTCTTATGTTATGTATGGTAATCTTTCTGACATCTGAATAAGGAAGCATAAATCATTCAATTTAATTAGACTGTTTTTTAATTTCAACAATATTTTTGGGAAGAAGGGTACAATTAGACGTTCAAAATGTAAGGAAACCTTATTTTCTTCTAATAAATAGATTTAGGATTAACTTATTAAGTTAAGAAATTACAAATATAGATATGAAAATAGGGGCCTCCGTTCGTAAAATTTGTGGAAAATGTCGATTAATCCGCAGGCGAGGGCGAATTATAGTAATTTGTTCCAATCCAAAACATAAACAAAGACAAGGATAAGAATTCCAATTCTATTATAATTAATATAATTAAATCTCGAATATTAATTCTTATGAATTCTCGATCTCCAATATTATATTAATTCCTGACCAATATTCATTCTTGAATATTTATTTAATTAACCGATTAATTCTATGTATTGTATTAATAGTTAATAGAAAATGATTTAAGAATTTCACTTTTTAAAAATAAAAATTTATATATGATATATATGATTGATATATATGATATATGATTTCATTTTATTATTATATATATGAACAAAAAGACCTCATTTTTATTTTTTTATCTAAAAAATTTGTATTGTATTATTTTAGGAGGAAAAAACTATGAACAAGGGGGAAAAACGTATGAATAAAAAACCGGATATATGGCAAAACCTATACGAAAAGTGTCGTCGCGTAAAGGACAAATTGGAAGGGGAAAAGGACAAATTGCAACGGGTAGACGTGTACATAAAACACCGAAGAGAAAAATACAAACTGGCGTTATCCATATTCAGGCTAGCTTTAATAATACTATGGTTACTATTACAGATCTACAAGGTCTTGTCATTGTTTCAGGATCAGCTGGATATTATGGATTCAAAGGTAAACGAAGGGGTACACCATTTGCTGCACATATGGCAGCAAGGAATGCTATTCGACGAGTAGCGGATCAAGGCATGCAACGGGCAGAAGTTATGATAAAAGGTCCCGGTCTCGGAAGAGATGCAGCATTAAGAGCTATTCGTAGAAGTGGTATACTATTAAATAGTATACGGGATATAACCCCTATGCCACATAATGGATGTAGGTCTCCTAAAAAGAGACGTGTATAAAAAATAAAATAAAGATTTTAAAAAGA